GAATCAAATGTTTCATTTCATCCGGGAAAAGCCATCTCTTTCTCAACAATGTCTTTATCATTTGATCCAATAGTGTTCCGTTAGATAGGAACAGATTTGATAAATACTGATAACTCTCGGATAGAGTATTAGAACGGAAAGATCCATTAGATAATGAACTATTGGTTCTAAACCATCTCTGGCGATGAATCAACAATTCGAAGTGCTTTTCTTGCGTATTCTTTATGAACCAGCGTTTATATATAGATGTAGGAGGATTTGTTTGGGAAGCAATAAGCCCCTTTGACATCTCCTCATCTGCAAAGAATTCTCGACGTGAAAACACAGAGACAAAGGGCTGATCTTTGAATAGGGAAAGGAATGGATCCGCAGGGTCCCAAATGAATTGGCTTGTTCGAAAAAAGCCTTGTTCTTTGGAAGATCTATCTCGTGTCTGGTACTGCATGGTTCCACTCTGCAAGAACTCCGAATCATTCTCTTGAAGCTCATCCTCTTTATGATAAATGATCCGTTTGCCCCGAAATGACCCAGCCCAATAGGGAAATCCCAATTCAGTGGGCCTTTCGATACAATCAAATAGATTGCCATAAGGGCGCCATATTCTAGGAGCCCAAACTATGTGATTGAATAAATCCTCCTCTATCTGTTGCGGATCGAGGGCCCCTTCTTCAAACTCCGATTCGTATTTTTCATATAGAAATCTCTGATCAACGATAGAACAAGATCCATTTTGCATCATATCTAACTGATTCCTTGGTTCGGAACGAAGAAGCAATGTCACTCGATTATTATCAAACTGACTGCAATCTTTTTCTGTCCGTGAGGATCCCGCCAGAGCGCCTTCTACTTCTACTTCTAATAGTAATAATAGTAATAGGCCATGAACTAGATCAGAATCATTCTCAACGAATCCATAAGAAGTGATCCAATTTTTTTCATCGGGTCTGGATGAAGACCAAAGATCTTGAGCGACCGATCCGGCAGAACAACTCAAAAGATAAAGAAGTATCGTTAATTTCTTCATGCTCGTTCCAAGTTCGAAGTACCATTTGTACAAATAAGAATCCCCTCCCTTACATGATTTCTTCTTCATATAGATAGATATAGGATCTATGGGGCAATTACTTAGAAGTACATTTTGTGCAACAGCCCTTCCTATCTGATAGAAAAGGATCCCATGATCCTGAACTGATCTTATCTGGGATCGAAAATGCCAAGTTTTTCTATGAAGAGCTGATCTAATTGTATTAGTTTCTATAATGGATTTCTTCTGTGTAATACTAATTGATAGGGCCTCATTGATAAGTGCTACAAGATCTCGTGCATTGGAACCCATGGTTATGGACCCGAATCCAGTAGTATGGAACATCTTCTTTTCCAAGTGAAATCCCCTAGTATATGAAAGAATGAAAAAGTGCTTTCGTTGTTGTGGAAGAAGAAGCCTTCGTATCTTAATGCATGTATTTAATTTATTCGGAGCTATTAGAGCGGGATCCACTTTTTGGGGAATATGAGTCGAAGCAATAACAAGAATCTTTCCAGTGGAACATCTTTCACTGGAGAGATAGTTCTCTAATAGACCGAGGGATAAGTAATTCGACTCATTCACATGCAGATCATGAATGTTTGGAATCCATATTATGCAAGGAGACATTGCTTTTGCTAATTCGAATTGAAGGGTGATCTCAAATCGGTCTATTTTCGGCGTCATATACATAGTTAGCACATTCGTCATAGTTAGCAGCTCCATATCAATATCAAGGTCATCATCACTATCATCAATACCATCACTATCATCAATATCGTCACTATCATCAATATCAAGGTCATCATCACTATCATCAATATCGATATCATCAATAAGATAACCTTTAAGCTTGTCGTCCAGGAACTTGTTCGGAAATACCGTAATGAAAGGAACATAGGAGTTTGTCGCTAGGTATTTGACCAAACAGGATCGTCCAGTTCCTATAGAACCTATCACTAAAATACCTCTAGAAGGGGATAGGGCTAAGCGGAGCGAAAAGGGTTTTCCATGAGGAGATGGGGAATGAAAACTATTAGCCCCACACGAGGTTTGTGAATAAGTGATTGTCTGATAATGAGCAAGGAATATCCGTCTTTCTGCTAAACAGGATCTATTGAACTCATAATTCATTAGATCCTTTTGATGAATGTCAACTAAGTATCGTAAGGAAATTGATCCCGGTTGTTCAATCATTTGATAACCAGAGTCATTCTTTGATAAATGATCACTATGAGTCAGACTCAATAGAATTTGATCAATCCCTTTTTCTGTCGTTAAGGTGGAGAACTGAACCAAGAATTCTCTTTCTTCATCATCAATCGAATCACTGTTCGCGACCCAGAATTCGATTTTCTCATCAATCCAATCACCGTTCACGTTTTTTCTTTTTCTTATCAATGAATAGATCTCTTTACTTGTACGACTTAGATGTCTCGTATTTCTCGAAAAAATGATTCGATTGATGGGATTTGG